GTCCGTCTATAATGACTGATAAATCAAGAACTTTCAATTGGAACTAAACGAATTCTTTAAATTTGTTTTTCTTACCGTCGTATCTGGATTGAAACTTAGGTAAATGTTTTATTCATATATGTAGTAAAAGAACATATCTAATTTAGCTCTTTCATGCCTATTCTAACTAGTTATTTTGGTTTTTTACTGGCTGCTTCAACTATAACCCCAGCTCTATTTATTGGTTTGAACAAGATACGACTTATTTGAAATGAATGAAATTCAATAAACAATTTACAAAAAGAAAAATCAAAGTCTCTCATAATATTTCATTTCAGGTATTCTATGGTTCCTTCCCGCGTCAATTGCCAATTCCTGTTCATTGAGATTCACGGATAATTCAGATTAATATTTAGGGATAGATCTTACCTCTCTTTTTATTCCCTAAAACAAATCGAAATGATTGAAGTTTTTCTATTTGGAATCGTCTTAGGTCTAATTCCTATTACTTTAACAGGATTATTTGTAACTGCATATTTACAATACAGGCGCGGTGATCAGTTGGACCTTTGATTGAGTAACATCTCTTTTTTTGATTGACCTCCTCCTTGTAGGAGGTCAAATTTCAGTTGCAATTCTACTTTGTTTTGTTAAATTCTTTCATTGTAATTCGACATAAAATAAAAGGAATCACGCTCTGTAGGATTTGAACCTACGACATCGGGTTTTGGAGACCCGCGTTCTACCGAACTGAACTAAGAGCGCTTTCTTATATCATATCCTATAACAGTAGATACGATTGTAAAGAAAAGTATTTTTTTACCCCGTAGGATTATTGTGTACATATAGTATTTAAAAATGAAAGATTATGTCCAAAAATTCCCGATCTTACTCAATGAATCCCTCGTAACTGTCCATAGGAGAAAGAATAGATAGGGATGACAGGATTTGAACCCGTGACATTTTGTACCCAAAACAAACGCGCTACCAAACTGCGCTACATCCCTTTGAAAATTGTTGTACAGTGTCATTGTATAAAATCCATGTCTTGTTTTCCACACATCCTTCTTTTTTGCTCTTATAGGTAGAGAATGTTCTTGTCATCTTTTTTAGGGGGCGGCAAAATTTAATCTGCTGGGTCATTATACATATGCATTTTAGTTAGTAATTCCTAATTCTAATTTCATTTCAAGCAAAAACAAATGATCTTGAACTAAAAGATCGGGTTATCTATGATCTATGTATTAGAATATCGAACTAGAACTATATATGTATTACAATATACAATACAAATAAATAATTCAAAGAAATAAGAAAAAAAAAAATAAAAGAAGAAGGAGGATTTTCAATGCGAGATATCAAAACATATCTCTCAACGGCACCTGTGCTAACCACTCTATGGTTTGGGTCTTTAGCAGGTCTATTGATAGAAATTAATCGTTTATTTCCGGATGCCTTGTCATTCCCCTTTTTTTAATCCTGATTGAATTCTTGTATTGATCTGTGAAGAAATAAAGAATATTTGAGATACAATTCTACGTAACATGTCTCCAATTTTGCTCCCTTTTTCTTTCCTATCCTAAAAAAAAAAGAAAGAGAAAGAGTGTATCGAACTTCAGTCAAAATACAGTTAATCTACGATAGAATTTGGGGGAAAAGAAATGGAAATGTGGATCCAGTCGTTTAGGGGCGGTTACACGAAATTCTAATTCTAATATAGAAAGAAGAAAATACTGAGATTAGGATAGGAATAATTCCTAGTTAGAAAAAATTGTATTAATTAATTATTACGATATTCTTAATATTCTTCTATTAATGAATATGACTCTCTTTCTTTATAGTTATAGTAATTAATAGTGATTATCTTTTCTATTATAGTACTTCGAAGTCATTCGAATTCTAATAATTCGAAAAAGAAAAGAAAAGATTTACGAATTTTATTTCTAGTTAGTAACTTTTATTAATATAGATATAGAATATAGATTCTTTTTTTCTTTTCTTTTTATTTGGTTTGGGTCAAAAATAAAATGAAGAGAGTTCTAAAGTGAAGTCGATCCAAAATGAAAAGGAGGTTCATGGCCAAGGGTAAAGATATCAGAATTCTAGTGATTTTGGAATGTACCTGTTGTGTTCGAAAGGGTGTCAATAAAGAATCGCCGGGCATTTCTAGATATATTACTAAAAAGAATCGACACAATACACCCAATCGATTAGAATTTAGAAAATTTTGTCGCTATTGTCAAAAGTATACGATTCATGGGGAAATCAAGAAATAGATGGAACGGAATGCGTGTGTGATTTTTCCAAGTAGCGGGAAGAATAAGAACTTTACATCTTAACATTAACATATAGAATACAAACCAAATCCTATTTTGGTCGAATCTTAAATGAATAAGAAAAAAGAATAGAATTCTATTTTCTAGATCCTTTTATATATAAGGAATAAACAAACAAGGAATAAGCAAACCATGGATAAATCCAAACAACCTTTTCGTAAATCCAAGCGATCTTTTCGTAGGCGTTTACCCCCAATTGGATCGGGGGATCGAATCGATTATAGAAACATGAGTTTAATTAGTCGATTTCTTAGTGAACAAGGAAAAATCTTATCTAGACGGACGAATAGGTTGACCTTGAAACAACAACGATTAATTACTATTGCTATAAAACAAGCTCGTATTTTATCTTCGTTACCTTTTCGTAATAATGAGAAACAATTGGAGAGAGTGGAGTCGATCCCTAGAACTACTGGTCCTAGAACCAAAAATAAATAGAGATACTCCTCAAAACTCCAATAGGAAATCAAGCTCATATTAATGTTTTGCTCGAAAAAAAATAGAATCCAGATTTGATTCTTCTATTCTAAAAAAGGAAAAATGGGGAAGAAATCTTTTTTCTTGAAAGATGTTCGTTTATTCCTACTACTCAAATCTTCATTTCTTTTTCTTCTATCTTCCCGGAGTCCATTCTCCGGGAAATCCTGTTTCAATCATTCTTGTTTCCTGTATAATAGATTCTATTAAGATTCTTTTATTCCTTTATTTGATTTGTATTTGATTTTTGATTTTATTTGAAATGATATCAAAACAATTCTTATTTGATAGGGCTATTTGCGCAAGTATTTTACGATTCAGAAGCAATTGTCTCTTGTACAGATTGTGGATGAATAGGCTATAACTATAGAATATTCTATCCTCACGAGTTACCGCATTTATCCGAGTGATCCACAAACGACGAAAATCTCTCTTTTTCCTGCTCCTATCTCGATGAGAGGAAACCAAAGCTCTCATTCTTTGTTGAGTAGTCGTTCGAGTAAGTCTTGAATGAGCCCCTATAAAGGTTGATGCAAATAAACGAATCTTTTTTCGACGTCTTCGAGCTGTATATCCTCGTTTAACTCTGGTCATTGAATCAAATGAAACTTTCTTGAATAACTAATTGATTTCTCTTCTTTCAGTCATCCTTTTCCTCCGGTCGATTAATAACAAAACGGATTCTTCCGATATATAAAATATAAATTCCAATGGCTTTTGCGACTATGACCTTCCCGACCACGATTTTTTCTTTCTTCATTTTTTCTTTCTTCAAAGTATCTCGCCTGGAAATAAGAAATTCGACTGCTACTAAATAAAAAAGAATAGTGGGTTCCCTCGTTTCTATGGCAACTTCTGAAACGGTGAGGTCCTCTCTATACACCGGAGCCTCTTCTTTCATTTCATCGAATTTTATTGTGAACTTGTATAGTTCACACTCTTTGGCTCTACCCATCCATTTTTCAATTCTAATTAGAAAGTAATAGTCCTTTTCACAAAAAAGCTATCCATACAGTGACGGCATTTAATTCTGAAAGTTGGCTACGTAGCTGACCCTGTTAGTCCGTTTTTTCAAGAATAGGAATAGGAGCATAACCTTTTTCCTCCGCTTAATGGATAACTATTTGTTACCAATGGAGAATTCCTTCTCATCTCAAATGGAGTGATTGGATTTGCACCAATAGAAACCATAAATTCATAACATAATTAGGTAGATGATAGATCTTCATTTTTCTATATTTATAGAATAGTCAATTAGATAGCCGTCTTCCACTCTATCTATCCTAATTCATCGGTAGTGGTCGTTGATACTGGAAAAGATTTTTGCATTTCTTCAAACTCATGATCTGAACTGAACGAGTCGCACATACACCCTAGTACATGTTCCTCGACGCTGAGGACATCCTCGAAGAGCGGGAGATTTCGTGACATTTCTTATTGGCTGTCTTGCGTTTCTAATAAGTTGTTTAATGGTTGGCATGGCATGTCTATAGAATCTCATTCTAAATAGAATAGAGCGGGTTGGCTTAGATCGATCTTAACCTGATGGTTTATGATTATGAATGATTTCTATTCACACGGAAATTTCAAATTTTGAAACGGAATTCGTATATTTATATGGAATCCCCAGTATTTTAATTTTCGACCGCTACAAGATCAACGATGCCATGAGCTTGGGCTTCTGTTGCTGACATAAAAACATCCCTTTCCATATCTTCGGATATAACCCATAAAGGGTTGCCCGTTCTTTGTACATAAACTTTTGTGAGAGTTTCGCGAAGTTTCAATAGTTCTTCTGCTTCCAGGATAAATTCCCCTGCTTGTGCCTCGTAAAAAGAACTAGCAGGTTGGTGAATCATAACCCTGATGATATTGATATAACATCATGAACGGTTCTTCTATCTATATATCGCACGATTGGGTTAAAGTAAGGGGGAATCAAAATAACAATAAAAAATAGAATTAAACAACCGTACGGGCATCTTTTGTACATTGCATACGGCTCTGCAATGGAATTTCTTTTTTCGATAGAATTGATTCTATCAAAAAGAAGAAATAGAACCCATCCGATCCAAATCGTTAAATGATCCATTTACCACCCTTCCTTTCGTAGTAGTAAAAAAGATACTATGATGGTTCTGTTGCTTTATATATTTATCTCGTCTGTGGTTTGTTTAGCAATCCCAAAGTTTCTTTTTGATACGATCC